AAATGATTCGCAGAGAAGAGAGATTTTTGTACTTTACTTAACTTATTTTTGAGTACAATATGATTTGAAGTGTATAAGAAGGATTGCATTTATTAAACACATATGCCGATAGCTATAATATCCGACTTCTCTTTTATTGCCGATTCTATTCGGGACAGCCCGCGCCGTGCTCTATCAAAAGAGAATTTCTATTTAATGCAAAATTGAAGTAGGATAATTTTATGATAATTCCCTATCGAGAACATATCTAAATAATAGATGTCGGTGTAATAATTTAGGTTCTGGGGTTTACATATACTCATATGTTTTGTTATAATTGAAATTGAGAAGGATTTTTTGATTGAAAAAATCAATACTGATTAGTTCTGTACTCAATTTGTATTTTCTTATGTCATTAGGAAAACACAATTTGAGATTCAACTCCCAGAATCGTTCATGAATTCGAACTAAGCAGTCAATAGTTAACGGTTCAAGTTTGTCGGCTGAAAATCCCGATAATGTTTTTAGCATTGTGGAGTTTCAGATCCTATACAATCAATCAAAGGGATGGATCAAATCCAAAAGGGGTCTTTCTTTTAGGAAAAGGATTAAGGAAAACAGGAGTCAAAGGACAAGTTTCAATAATCCGGGAAAATTTTCATCTATTTTGTCTCAGTTTGGCGGCATGGCCGAGTGGTAAGGCGGGGGACTGCAAATCCTTTTTCCCCAGTTCAAATCCGGGTGTCGCCTGATCAACAAAAAACTCGAAATCTCTTCTTCTCTTCGGTTCTGCTGATATAACTCGCAGAATTCTTCCCCGGTAGAAGCAGAGGAAACAGACTGTTAAGACTTTTTATTTGCATGTGGTCTGAAGGTTTTCTAAACAAAAAGGTTGTGAATCCTCGTTCGCATCTAGGATTCAAGGAAATAGTAAAATCTACTGGTACAGGGGCTCTCAAGACTTCACGATTCCCTTCTATTACTAAGGGAGTGTCTAATGGCTGGATCTTGAATCAGATTGTAGAGCCTGATATGAAATAAGATTCAATTAATAGTTTTGGAAAGGGGTGGAAGTTGCTTTATATACGACGGACTCGCGCGAATCTCTGAGTGCTCGGGTATCCAATCAATGATTGGATAGATAATTTCCTTTTATAGAAAAAGGGGCAAAAAGAAAGAATTTATTTTCGGCAACCCCTAGTCAAGCCCCCTGTTTCACAGCGATAATCGGGAAGGGGGTATCGGATTCGATCAAATGGAGAAATAGAGGTCTGTAATAGATAGTGATTTCTCTTTTTTAGAGATTTCTCCCTTTCTGTTTTTACTTACGAAGGTCAACAAAACCAAAAAAAATGGGCCTTATTATTCCTACATATTCCCATTCCCTTTGGATGTTACTACGTATTTTGCTTGTGTTTAATCTTTCCCAATTCGAAATCATAATCGATTTATTGGATTGGTTTCTCAATAGTGTTCGGTCAGAATCCCGTTTTGACTCTGCGCCATTGATTCCACTATTATTAGTGAGGAATATATTATTAGTGAGGAATAATGGAATAATTCCTTCGTATTTATAGAGATAGGGGACATAATTCACATGGATATAGTAAGTCTCGCTTGGGCTGCTTTAATGGTAGTCTTTACATTTTCCCTTTCACTCGTAGTGTGGGGAAGAAGTGGGCTCTAGAAGTACTACTAATTGAGTTGAGGAATCAAACCGTATCAATTGTTTTATAGATTGTTCTGCAACGCGTTTTGAACTATTTAAAATAAATATCTATGAATTTCGAATCCCATTGGACTCCAATGGAGTAATTTATGATATGAATCATACTCTTTCTCTCAAAGAGATATTTCAGCGATTCCCGTGGTTGTATTTCGAAAAGAAAAGGATTCAGAGAATTGGAAATTTATTCCAACCAAAAATTCTTCCGAAATTTTCCATTTCAATCAATGGAATGAGTTCTTACCATCTTTATAGATGGATACTGAGGAAAACCGGACTTTTTTTTATTTCGTTCCCTCTTTACTGTTCAAAGAGGAAGTCGTTTTGTTAAGTGTATACATACTTTCTATGAGAAATGATATAGAGATCATGGTTGTCTAACGAGAGACTATGGAATAATAAGATTTTGGCTGGGCCGAGTCACATATTGGGCATTTACAGCTTGGTTTCTAATTTAAGAAAGGCGATTTAGGCTTTATCGACTTATTTCATATCATGGGCGTTAAAAATAGGTGAGGTTTACTCTTCCTTAGTAGTAAAAGGAAAGGGATTAGAATCTTAAGATAAGAATTATTTCAGATTGATCGGAACAAATAGATGTAGCAAATTGGGTCGTATGTCAATTCCATACAATATATCGAATTAATATAGACATATATGAAGAGAATATTGTAGATTGATCTATAGAAACTCAAGCCTTTATCTTTATTCTAGATTACAACTTTATAGACTAAGAGATAGATAGTATGGTAGAAAGAAAGATGCATCTATTTCTACCATACTATCTATCTCTTA